ATTAATTATTATTAATATTTTCTATTTTTATATGTTATTTTATCTGTTCTGTTTTTTATCTTATTTTATGTTATTTTTTAAAATACAATTACTTCATTTATTCAATTGATCTTTTTTCTCTATATTTTATATCAATAAAATTAGCTCCATAAAATTCGGTTTTGTTGTTATAGAATATGGTATTTTATAGAATATATTTTATAGTAGCAATATTCTATAGTAGAGTAGCAATATTCTATACATAGAGTAGCAATATTCTATAGTAGCAAAGTAATAAGAAATACGAATAATAAATTTAAAAGTATGAATAGAACAAAAGAGGGGGGAGGAAATAATAAAGAAAAATTTATACAAAGCTAGATATGAATCATCCACACCCTCTTTTTTGTATTTCATTAATTGAATCTTGTTTGATTAAGACTAAGTTCTGTAAAAACCCCCGCCTTCTTTAAAATATCATGAACAGTTCCTGTGGGTTGAGCTCCTTTTTCAAGGAAATAGAGAATCGCGGGAATATTTAAATAGGTTTGATTATTTATCGGATCATAAAAACCCACTTTTCGAAGATCTCTTCCCTCTCTTCGGGATCGAACATCAATTGCAACGATTCGATAAACAGCTCATTGGGATAGATGTAGTTAAATAATACCCCCCCTAGAAACGTATAAGAAGTTTTATCCTCGTACGGCTCGAGAAAAAAAATGATTAATTATAAAGTTATGTCTATGTATGGAATTAGAATGTCAAAAAAATCCATAAACCAGCAAATCAATTAGACATTTAAACTATTAAACCGTCTTTTTTTTTTCGAAAAAAAAAAAGAAGAAAAAAACATTCGTACTCTCATAACTCAAGTCAAATAACTCTCAAAATGCTCAAAAAAAATCCTTAGGCATTCTTTTATTGATATTGAGTGGTCTCTAACCCCTTTTTTGTTTGTCTCGCTTAGAATCTATTTCGATTCTTCATTTTAATCTAGTTGTTGAGAAAATTGAAAAAGGTATTTCCTTGTTCTAGGATCTTTTATCTTTTCCTTGAATCATTGGGTTTAGACATTACTTCGGCGATATTTAATCATTTCAAAAATGGCAGCAACACGCCCTTTTTTTTTCTCTTTTTTTCTTTCTATCAAAGAATCATATGAACGATTAATTCCCGCATGATACACTTTTGATCGAAAGAGTTTTACCAATTTTTACAATTTTCTTTTTGATTTGAAAATTGTTGGAATCGGAGCCTTTCGATTTCTCGATTTCTATTTCTATATCAAAAATAGACTTACGAAGTTGTTCCAGCTTATTGATTTCCATTAACTAACCCTAGATCCTTGCCCCTGAAAAATAGATGTTTCTCTTCGAGCTCCATCCTGTACTATTTACATTACAACCCAACAAAAAGCCGAATTATAATAGAACAAAGGATGTCGAGCAAAAAGCACCTTCATTTCTACATAATGGAAAGTGGTGGGTTTTGACATCCACAGCCGATCATGTCCTTCAAGTCGCACGTTGCTTTCTACCACATCGTTTCAAACGAAGTTTTACCATAACATTCCTCTAGTTTAGAACATTGATTCAATTATGGAATCATGAATAGTCATCGGTTCGGTCGATCCATAGTAATCTATCTATACTTCTTCCTTGTATATGTATATGAAATCAATTTCCTTCTATATGCTATCTGAAATAAATATATAATTTAGGAAGAAAAAGCCTCAATAAGAATTCAAACTAACCCATATTGTATGAATGCAATATATATATATATTTTTTTAATTAGAATAGAAAAGTATAATATATAATAAAAGTAAAAAAAAAAAAGAATATCATTAATAATAATATCACGAATATTATAAATAACACAAATAAACTAATCTTTTTGAATCTACCTTGCATCTTCAAATAACCCGATAGATCAAATAACTCGATAAAATCGATCCACCAATCTCGCAGTTCTTCGAGTGTCAATCTTAAGAAATCATTCAAAATCAAAAGCAAGAATCACACTTTCTACAATATTTGACTCTTAGAAAGAAGGTTATTAAAAACAAAAAAGGAGCAATTTAGATTCGGATATCGTTATTCTGATATATAAAAAGAGTATGCTCTGGGACGGAAGGATTCGAACCTCCGGATAGCGGGACCAAAACCCGTTGCCTTACCACTTGGCCACGCCCCAAATAGATTTCTATTTGAAACTACTAAACACTAATATAGGTATTCCTTGTTCGTCAATTCCAGTTCCAAATAGCTATGGAATAGAGTCGATTCTTGCTACGATTTTTGCACGTATGGATAGAGAATTAAATAGAGAATTAAACCGAATTTATTGATCATTACATAGAATTCAATTAAGATATTGTATGAAAGTATGATTTCTTCTATTCTCTTGTAAGAATTGAAGGCTTTTTGATTGGGTGAGTTCAAAGAAGTAAAGAAGTATTGTTTAGTCTGTCTTATTTTTTTTCCTTTCTTCATTTTTTTCCTTATCTTATATCAAAAAACATATTAATAACTCAATCAAAATTATCTCCAAGAACAAAATTTTGTTATGCTTAATATCTTTAATTTGATCTGTATCTGTTTTAATTCTGCCCTTTTTTCAAGTAGTTTTTTATTCGTCAAATTGCCCGAGGCCTATGCTTTTTTGAATCCAATCGTAGATTTTATGCCAGTAATACCTCTTCTCTTTTTTCTCTTAGCCTTTGTTTGGCAAGCTGCTGTAAGTTTTCGATGAGATCCTTAGATACTGTCCTAGAAAAATTCATGATTGATTCAAGAAAAAAAATTCTAACAATTGAAAAGATCAGATGAAAAGACCAGATAAGTCTTACACTATGAACGAACCCTCAATTCAAAGATGGAAATTCTTGGATAGCCATGATAAATCTGGATCATCCCATTTCCCGATTCTGACCCTTTTTCGCCGAAGAACCCTATTTAGATTAGAGTCCGCCACAATATATAATTGTTGGTATGAAAGAATTCTTTTTTTGTAATGAAAAACTCAACTCTTATTACAAGTGAATTTCTGAAAATTCTTTTCGATTTCTAGAAATTCTAGAAATCGCTTTATTTCTTGGTGTCAAAATCAAAACCAAAATAGGATATGTGGTATAAAAACGGGGAATCTATTCTCTTCTTTTCCAAAAAAAAAAAATGATCTTGGAGATTGTATAATGCTTACTCTTAAACTCTTTGTTTACACCGTAGTGATATTCTTTGTTTCTCTCTTCATCTTCGGATTTCTATCTAATGATCCGGGACGTAATCCTGGGCGCGAAGAATAAAAAAAGGAGAGTTCCTTGCTTCATTTTTAGAATCATTTTTAGAAATGGTATTAGGATTTGATCTATTACACTGCCAAAAACCGAAACGGAAAGAGAGGGATTCGAACCCTCGGTACGAATAACTCGCACAACGGATTAGCAATCCGACGCTTTAGTCCACTCAGCCATCTCTCCTAATTGAGAAAAGATAATTACTATGTTACAGCACGCAAAAAGAAATGCTTGAAAAAAGTCCTTTTTTACTTTGTTATATAAGTTATATAGATTATTATATATTTATTTACTTTATATAGAATAGAGTATTATTAATCTATAAATAGATAGAATAGATAGATTCTAAATTTTATTATTATTATATAGATATAGATTGATTATATAGAATATAGATATATCCAACTTTTCTATAGATATATAGAACTTTTATCAGTAATTCCATTTCATTTATATTCTATATCATTTATATTCTTAATTTATATTCTTAAATAAAACTTATATTCTTAAATAAAAGAAACTAAATAAAACAAACAAGGGCTCTAAAGAAAGAAATATCTCAACTCAAATAAAAAAAAAAAGAAAGAATATCGCTTCGATTTCGCCCAAAAGAAAAGGGGCTTTTTTTATTTCCAATTTCCACGACCGGCCGGGTTAGTACCCGGCCGGGCTCATTTTTTTATTTTTAACTCAAATAACTCATTTTTTCTATGATTCTGCCACCTGACTTGTTGTAACAAAAAAATCTTGTTATTGGATTGAATCAACAATCAGAAGCAGAAGAAGTCCTATTTCCGTTCCTATCTATGATATAGAATCCAAATATTATTTCTATTCTTTTTTTTTCTTCCTATTTCTTTTTATTTCTTTCTTTTTATTTCCATTTATTTTACTAGAATTTATTTTACTAGAATTAAGTAGAATAAATAATAAAAAAAAAGCTATGGATTTTTGCACAATCCATTTTTATGTTTGAATAAGTCCTTTTGTCGAACCCTATTTATCAAAACCCCTATAACACAAGTCTTCTGACAAAAGGCGGCAAGGCTCTAATTTTCAGGATTTTTTATGCTCCTATCTTGTAATCCTATCTTGATTACGCCCAATTCCCCTGTTCGACAAAGGGTCCTTTATATACAATAATCGCATTGTAGCGGGTATAGTTTAGTGGTAAAAGTGTGATTCGTTCTATTAATACCCTTAAGAGTTAAGGGGTCCCTCGGTTTGATTCATATTCCGAGCAAAAACTTTATTTCTTAAAAGGATTTAATCCTTTCCCTCTCAACGAAATATTTGAGGAAGAATATACATTCTCGTGATTTGTATCCAAGGGCCAATTAAATTATAAATTAAATTTTAATTATAAATTTAATTATATAATTATATATTAAATTATATTATATATTATATATTATATAATTAAATTATATTTATATTTTAAATTATATTCTATATAAATAGAATTTTAGAATTTTATTATAATATATAAAATTGAAAAATTGGATTTGGATTATGAAATTACGAAACATAATTTTTTTTTTGAATTGGATCAATACTTCCAATTGAATAAGTACGAGGAAAAGATCCATGGATAAAGATAGAAAAGTTTATTTCTAATCGTAACTAAATCTTCCATTTTTTTTTTTTTGATAGGATAGATTGAAGCAAAATAGCTATTAAATGATAACTCTAGTTTACTAGAGACATTTACATCTTATTT